TCCCTATCGACAACACAGCTAAATCCTATATCTCTGTGTAACAATTTTTGTTTTGGGGTTTACATATACCCATCTATTTTATTATAATATAAATATAATAATATAAAAATAATGGAAATTTAGAAGGTTTTTTTGATGGAAAAAATCAAGACTAACCAGTTCTGTCTTGGTTTGTATTTTTGATTTTTATTTATATGTCGTTAGTAAAACACAAGTTGGCGATTCAAATCCCAGGATCATACACGAATTCAAAGTAAGGAGAAATAGTTAATGGTTCCAATTTGCCGACTGAAAATTCACAATGCTAATTGTCTCGTTTTTCTATTGAAAAATCAAACGTAGATTTTCAGATATGAGATAATTAACCGAGGGCGTGGATCAAATACAAAAATGCAAAAGGGGTCTTTGCTTTAGGAAAAGTATTAAGGAAAACGGAAGGCAAAAGTACAATAAAAATTCAGTAATCCGGAAAAATTTTCTCATCGATTTTGTATCATTTTGGCGGCATGGCCGAGCGGTAAGGCGGGGGACTGCAAATCCTTTTTCCCCAGTTCAAATCCGGGTGTCGCCTGATCAACAAACAAAAAACTTCGAAATTTTTTCTTCTCTTCTGTTCTGCTGATAGAACCCGCAGAATGATTACCTGCGAGAAGAGGAGGAAACAGACTGTTGATACTTTGTTTGATTCGAATTCGAATAGTCAAATCAACTAGGAGAGGGGCTATCAAGACTTCACGACTCCCTTCTAACTAAGGGAAGTATCTAAAGAATCGATCTTGAATCCTATTGTAGAGCCGGATCGTAAATAGTAAATCGTATTCAATTAATCATTTTTGATTGGTAAGGGTCGGAAGGTACTTTATATATGACGGACTCGCGAGAATCTCGGAGTGCTTAGGTATCCAATCCCTATTCGATAATTGACTTTTATCGAAAAGGGAGCAAAAAGAAAGAATTTTTTTGTTATTTGATTCGTATTCCGGCATGTTCCCACTTCCTTGGGGTGTGACTCCGTATCTTATATCTTACTTGTGTTTAATCTGAAATCAGAATTCATTGGGGGTTTATTTCTCAATAGTGTTCGGCCCAGAATCCCTTTTTGTTTTGACTCTGCGCCATTGATTCCATTATTATTAGTGAGAAATAATGGAAAAATTCCTTCATATTTATAGAGATAGGGGACATAATTCACATGGATATAGTAAGTCTCGCTTGGGCTGCTTTAATGGTAGTCTTTACATTTTCCCTTTCGCTCGTGGTGTGGGGAAGAAGTGGGCTCTAAAAGTACAACTAATTGAGTTGAGGAATAAAACCGTAGCTTTTGTTTTATAGATCATTTTCAAACTCGTTTTGAACTATTCAAAAAAAAATGTCTGAATTTATGCCATTGAACTCCAACTGAAGAATCTATGAGATGAAGCATACTCTTTGAATGAAAGAGATATTTCAGCGATTCCCGTGTTTGTATTTCGAAAAGAAACGGATTTAGAGGGTTGGAAGGAATAGATGTAGTAAATTGGGGTATTATGTTAATTCCAAAGAAATATACAAATATATGGAATTCATATACACCTATATAAAGACAATTGTAGATTGATCTACAGAAGCTTAATTTATTCTAAATTTAAAACCTTATAGACTAAGAAATAGATATATACTGAGAGGTAGATAGTATGGTAGAAAGAAAGATTCATCTATTTCTTTCTTACCATACTATCAAGTCAAATACAATATTCAAGTCAAATACAATATTCAAGTCAAATACAATATTGACGATTAAAGTCCGCTCATTTCATTTAAGTTAAGACGCGAAATGGAAACCCCCTTCATTATTTCTCAAAAATTTTTTGAGAAAAAATGAGAAGGAAAGTTTCATTCTATTGAATTTGAAAATTCAATAGCATTAATCATTTTGACTGACAGTTTTTACGTAAATAATAAGTAGAAAGGCGGTAGGAACTAGAATGAATAGTGCAGTAGCAATAAATGCAAGAATATTTACTTCCATAATCTCGTCGGTTTTTTTACTTCACAATAACTCGGGATTTAATCCCTTAGAGATGATAAACCTTTAGTCTGTAAATTCCATGAATGAATTACTTCTCAATGGTCTTGAATCAGATCATGATAATATCATGAATAACAATATAAAATCTACCAAATAAATTTGTCGTCGAGACTTGAATAGTATAATATTATACTATAGGAGGTTATTTTCTCCATACTGAATCCAAATGGAATTTGGATTCCTGACCCAATCCATCCAAAATTCCTTTATTTATATTTATCATCCGTTTCTTTTTTTCTAAAACCTACCTTACGCCTTCCTTGTAGAATGAATTAAGGATGAAGTATCATCCGATTTTCCTTTTGTCCTTTCACTTAGATTAGTCACCTAGTTACTAATCTAAAACTAACCTAAAAAGAAAAGCGAAAAAAAAAAGACTTAAGTTCTAAACCCCCTTTTTCTTTGGGAATGAAATTAGGCCCACGACACCCTTTCATAGAAAGCATAGTTCATAGAAAGAAAAAAGTGAATTGATGGTTTTTTTGGATATTGGATCCATCGGGACTGGCGGGGCTCGAACCCGCAACTTCCGCCTTGACAGGGCGGTGCTCTAACCAATTGAACTACAATCCCAACAAAATAAGGGATCTAGCATAAAATGAAATTCTCTTTTATCTTCGTTTTATCTTCGTATGGGGTATTTCTGAAGCACAAGTGGGTTATACCATCGCTTGGTAGATTGGCGAATTTTTGGGCCGAGCTGGATTTGAACCAGCGTAGACATATTGCCAACGAATTTACAGTCCGTCCCCATTAACCCCTCGGGCATCGACCCAGGAAGAATCCAATTTCGGCTTATTGGTAATCCATGATCAACTTCCTTTCGTAGTACCCTACCCCCAGGGGAATTCGAATCCCCGCTGCCTCCTTGAAAGAGAGATGTCCTAAACCACTAGACGATGGGGGCCCACTTTCCCAACCGCCATCATACTATCATCATAGTATGCTCATTTTTTCGAAATTGTCAATATAATGGAATGATTAGATCTGAGGAATCTTTCCGTTTTTCAGAATTGTATAGAATTTTCAGATTCCTCATTCCTATTCAGGAATCAGGAATAGTATGCAAGTCTTGACAAAAAGCTCAACTTAGACTATTCTTTTAAAGAATCCCCAAAACGGATTTTGGGGAACCGGTTTTGAAAAATCTAAACCAACAAAAAAATATGATTAAGCAACTGATCCATATCGGAATTACTTTGATTTCCTTTTATTATTTAATTTAAATAGGGTATAAGTTGTGATCCAATTCAAATTGGAATGATTTTGATTTCCGTTTTTAAGATTTTTAAGAAAGAAGCTGTAGAATCATTTGGAGTTTTTGATTCTCTATTCTTTCTATTCTATTATTCTATATAGAATTCATGTAGATCAAATAGCTACAACTACAACATAGTAATTCGTTCGATAATTAGACAAAAAAAGCCCCTTTAACTCAGCGGTAGAGTAACGCCATGGTAAGGCGTAAGTCATCGGTTCAAATCCGATAAGGGGCTTTGGTTTTTTTCATAATTTCTTTTGAGAAAGAGTCATAGTATAGAGTTAAAAAAAGGAACTAACAGGAGGAATACGTTATCATATACTGATAGTAGTTCTGGTTAGAAAATGGAATTCTGCATAATCCTAAGCCGCCCCTTGAATCATCCAAAATCTCTACCAATCAAATCCATTGGAAATATTTGAAATCAACAAAAGAAAAAGTAAGTGGACCTGGCCCGTTTAATTATGACTATATCCGCTATTCTGATATTCAAATTCGATAGAGATGAATTTTGAATTGGACCAGCTCACTTCTCTTCTTTTTTAATTTCATTTCTTTGGGCTCCGAAAGAATTTGTCGATATTTCAGATTAAACCTTCTTGTTTTGTTGCTAGCTTTTCTATGAGAAAAGGGATCGTTTCCTATAGAAATATAGAGAATCCTTTATTCAATTCAAAGTAACAAGATAAGAGCCATTCCCAACATCTTTTTTTGATTCTAATCTTTTTTTGCTTCTAGTAGAATATGAATTTCTACTAGATCTAAAATCTAAATAGATTTCGATGGATAGTTATCAGATCGTAGATTCATGTACTAAACATTTCTATATTGATGCATCCGGGATTTTTGTTACCAGAGTTTAATGGAGAATAGATGTGAGAATGTGAGAAAGAGACTTTGATTTCCGGTCTTGTATTTGTCTATTGAATTGACCGAAAAAATAGCAATCCATCTCTAATTGGATTGATCGGTCATAAGAAGACAATTCACAATTCATATGTTTGGAATGGAAACAAAGAATAACCAAAGGGAGTTCGTGGATTTCCCTAGGCGAGTTTATGGGCCAATAACAAAATTTTTATCTTCGAAACCCTTTGGAAGGGGCAGTGCAAGAGAAATCATAGAGAAATGATCGAATCTTCCGACGCCCCGAAAATCCTATGAGGTGCTCGGAAATGGTCGAAGTAGTTGAATAGGAGGATCGCTATGACTATAGCCGTTGGTAAATTTCCCAAAGACGAAAAAGATTTATTTGATAGTATGGATGACTGGTTACGGAGGGACCGTTTTGTTTTTGTAGGCTGGTCCGGTCTATTGCTCTTCCCTTGTGCCTATTTCGCTTTGGGGGGTTGGTTCACGGGTACAACCTTTGTAACTTCGTGGTATACCCATGGGTTGGCCAGTTCCTATTTGGAAGGCTGTAATTTCTTAACGGCCGCAGTTTCGACTCCTGCTAATAGTTTAGCGCATTCTTTATTGTTACTATGGGGTCCTGAAGCACAAGGAGATTTTACTCGTTGGTGCCAGCTGGGCGGTCTGTGGACTTTTGTTGCTCTACACGGCGCTTTCGGACTAATAGGTTTCATGTTACGCCAATTCGAGCTTGCTCGGTCTGTTCAACTGCGACCTTATAATGCAATCGCATTCTCCGGTCCAATTGCTGTTTTTGTT